ATGTTTTCTCATATGAATCTCTTGTCTCCAGCTATTGGAGATCCCATTTCCGTACCAACTCAAGATATGCTTATTGGACTCTATATATTAACGATCGGGAATCGTCGAGGTATTTGTTCAAATAGGTATAATCCATGTAATCGAATAAACTATCAAAATGAAACGGTTGACGATAATAAGTATACGAAAGAGAAAGAACCCTATTTTTGTAGTTCCTATGATGCACTTGGAGCTTATCGGCAGAAACGAATCAATTTAGATAGTCCTTTGTGGCTCCGGTGGCGACTCGATCAACGTGTCATTGCCTCAAGAGAAGTTCCCATCGAAGTTCAATATGAATCTTTGGGTACCTATCATGAGATTTATGGGCACTATCTAATAGTAAGAAGTGTAAAAAAAGAAATCCTTTGTATATACATTCGAACAACTGTTGGTCATATTTCTTTTTATCGAGAAATAGAAGAAGCCATACAAGGGTTTTGTCGGGCCTACTCATACGATACCTAAGCTAAGTAATTATGTGATATGATACCGTGGGAATTCGGTTCTCTACGGCTCAACCGGTATCATAATTCCTGAATTTCTACGTGAATCAAGATCGAGGAAAGGAAGTCTTCAAATCACTGACTCAAACCCATTGTCGAATCCTACTCAGCGGAATATGGAGGTACTTATGGCAGAACGGGCCGATCTGGTTTTTCACAATAAAGTGATAGATGCAACTGCCATGAAACGACTTATTAGCAGATTAATAGATCACTTCGGAATGGCATATACATCGCACATCCTGGATCAAGTAAAGACTCTGGGTTTCCAGCAAGCCACTGCTACATCCATTTCATTAGGAATTGATGATCTTTTAACAATACCTTCTAAGGGATGGCTAGTCCAAGATGCTGAACAACAAAGTTTGATTTTAGAAAAGCACCATCATTATGGGAATGTACACGCGGTAGAAAAATTGCGTCAATCCATTGAGATATGGTATGCTACAAGTGAATATTTGAGACAAGAAATGCATCCTAATTTTAGGATGACTGATCCTTCTAATCCAGTCCATATAATGTCCTTTTCGGGAGCTAGAGGAAATGCATCTCAGGTACACCAATTAGTAGGTATGAGAGGATTAATGTCGGACCCCCAAGGACAAATGATTGATTTACCCATTCAAAGCAATTTACGCGAAGGACTTTCTTTAACGGAATATATAATTTCCTGCTACGGAGCCCGCAAAGGAGTTGTGGATACTGCTGTACGAACATCAGATGCTGGATACCTCACGCGTAGACTTGTTGAAGTAGTTCAACACATTGTTGTGCGTAGAACAGATTGTGGCACTATCCGAGGTATTTCCGTGAGTCCTCGAAATGGGATGACGGAAAAAATTTTGATCCAAACACTAATTGGTCGTGTATTAGCAGACGATATATATATGGGTCTACGATGCATTGCCACTCGAAATCAAGATATTGGTATTGGACTTGTCAATCGATTCATAACCTTTCGAGCACAATCAATATATATTCGAACCCCCTTTATTTGCAGGAGTACATCTTGGATCTGTAGATTATGTTATGGTCGGAGTCCCACTCATGGCGACCTGGTCGAATTGGGAGAAGCAGTAGGTATTATTGCAGGTCAATCAATTGGGGAACCAGGGACTCAACTAACATTAAGAACTTTTCATACCGGTGGAGTATTTACAGGTGGTACTGCAGAACATGTACGAGCTCCTTCTAATGGAAAAATAAAATTCAATGAGGATTTGGTTCATCCCACACGTACACGTCATGGACATCCTGCTTTTCTATGTTATATAGACCTGTATGTAACTATTGAGAGTCAGGATATTCTACATAATGTGAATATTCCACCAAAAAGTTTTCTTTTAGTTCAAAACGATCAATATGTAGAGTCAGAACAAGTGATTGCTGAGATTCGCGCTGGAACATCCACTTTCAATTTTAAAGAGAGGGTTCGAAAACATATTTATTCTGACTCAGAGGGAGAAATGCACTGGAGTACCGATGTGTACCATGCGCCTGAATATAGATATGGTAATGTTCATCTCTTACCAAAAACAAGTCATTTATGGATATTATCAGGAGGTCCGTGCAGATCCAGTATAGTCACTTTTTCGCTCCACAAGGATCAAGATCAAATGAATGTTCATTCTCTTTCTGTCGAACGGAGATATATTTCTGACCTCTCAGTGACTAATGATCGAGTGAGACACAAATTGTTTAGTTCGGATCCTTCCAGTAAAAAAGGGAAGGGGATTCTTGATTATTCAGGACCTGATCGAATCATATCTAATGGTCATTGGAATTTCCTATATACTGCCATTCTCCACGAGAATTCTGATTTATTGGCGAAAAGGCGAAGAAATAGATTCATCATCCCATTCCAATATGATCAAGAACGGGAGAAAGAACTAATGCCCCGTTCTGGTATCTCGATTGAAATACCCATAAATGGGATTTTACGTAGAAATAGTATT